CTGAATCCAAACCGAAAGACCCCTTAACTATTAAGGGGGTTAATAGAACGAATCACACTTTTACCACTAAACTATACCCGCTACAATCCGATTATTGTATACAAAGGGACCTTTTGTCGAACAAGGGAATTGGACGTAATCAAGATAAGATAAGCTAGGATCATAAAAGAATCATGAAAATTAGAGTGTTGGCATTTTTCATGGGGGAACTTAATGAGATTAGAAAAAGGGGTTTCATTTAAATAACTAAATAACAAGTTTTATCCTTTCTTTTGCTGGCGGAATTTTGATAGATACGGCTCGACAAAACCGCCGAAATCCTAACATAAAAATGCATTGTGTAAGAATCCATAGTTTCATTTTTTTTCTTTCAGTAAAGTAAAAAAGGAAGAAAGAATAATACGAAATGACACTTTGTTTTATATAATAAGAATGGAAATAGTCCTTCTTCTTTTTGTTGTTGCTTTAATAGCAAGCGTTTTCGTTTTGAACTAAATCAGAGAAATCATTTTATCTATGATTCGTTGAAACAAAAAAAGGGCCCGGCTAGGTACTGACCAGGCCAGGCCATGGGAATAAAAACGCCTTTCGGACAAAATCAAAGCAAGGAGGTCTTCTTTATTTTTCGTTATATTTATATATTTTATTTATTTTTCTATTGGATTTTTAGAGCCCTTAAATGGAATTACTGATAAAAGTAGTATATATATCTATATAATAAAGATAAAGAGAGAGAAAAAAGCGAGAGAAAGAAAGACTTTTTTCAATCTTTACTTTATGTGTAATGTAACATAGTAATTATCTTTTTTAATTGGGAGAGATGGCTGAGTGGACTAAAGCGTCGGATTGCTAATCCGTTGTACGAGTTATTCGTACCGAGGGTTCGAATCCCTCTCTTTCCGTTGATGGCTTCATATTTACGTTATCTTTCAAATTTCGCAAACCTTAGTTAAAGGTGTAGAATAGATCAAAAAAATACTAAAAATTTTGTGAAAAATCAAGTAAAGAAAACGAAAAGGCCCCTTTTATTTTATTCTTCACGCCCAGGATTACGTCCTGGATCATTAGATAGGAATCCGAAGATGAAGAGAGAAACAAAGAATATTACTACTGTGTAAACAAAGAGTTTGAGAGTAAGCATTACACAATCTCCAAGATCATTTTTTGGAAAAAAAAAAAGAGAATAGATCCTCCATTACCAAAATTTTCTTTCATACCCACAATTAGATATTGTGGGGAACCCTAACCCTATTAGGGCCTTTTACTGGAAAAAAAAGGTCAGAATGGAAAAATGGGGTGATCCAGATTTATTGCAGCTCTCCAAAAATTTCAATGTTTAAATCGAGGGTTCATACTGTAAGACTTATCTGATCTTATCAATTGTTAGAATTTTTTCTCGAATAAATCATTAATTTTCTAGGATAGTATTAAAGATCTCATCGAAAACTTACAGCAGCTTGCCAAACAAAGGCTAAGAGAAAAAAAAGCAGAGGTATGACTGGCATAACATTCACGATTGGATTCAAAAAAGCATAAGCCTCGGGCAATTTGGCGAAGAAAAAACTACTCGAATAAAGGGCAGAATTAAGACAGATACAGATCAAACTAAAGATATTAAGCATAACAGACATTTTGTTCTTGGAGATAATTGCATTTTGATTGAGTTATTGATATAAGGAAAAATAAAGAAAGTAAAGTAGACCCCAAAATCCTTCTTTTTCTTTGAACTTACTAAATCAAAAATCCTCCAATTCTCAAAGGAGAATAGAAGAAATCATACTTTCATACAATATCTTAATTGAATTATATGTAATGATCAATAAATTCAGTTTAATTTTATATCTACACGTGTCAAAATCCTATCAACAATCTAATTTCTTCTATAGATATTTGGGTTGGAATTGACGAAAAAACAATACCGATATTAGTCTTTATTAGTGTCGAATAGAAATCTAAATGGGGCGTGGCCAAGTGGTAAGGCAACGGGTTTTGGTCCCGCTATTCGGAGGTTCGAATCCTTCCGTCCCAGAGCATATCCATTCTATCAGAATAAAGATTGTGTTTTGGATAGAATGTGATTCTTGTTTCTTATTTTTAATGATTCCGAAAAGAATCATATCCTTTTTTCACAAACTGAACTGAATCCAGTTTAAATGACACGCAAATGGAACTTAATCTATTTGGAATCCAGGTAAGATGGGAACATAGATCACAAGAGTTTGAATTCAAAAAAGCCGGGCAGGCTTTTCATCATATGCGCATTCACTTCATCTTCATATTGAGGCAAGTTAGTTACTTAGAAAAACCTTACGTCCATATTTATTTGAATTTTCAATGATACATTTTGAATCAAAATGGGAAAGAAAAGTACCTATATTCTCTATTTCTTATTTCCTATCCCTTAAATGAGGTAGCCTTATTATTAATTCTCTGTCAATCCCGGAATTTTAAGGATCTCTTGAATTCTAAACAAGAGGGAGTTCTTGGTACTAATTGAATT